GAAAAGGTAGTTGGAGTTAGTTTATCAGAATCAAAGTAGGACTAATGGGGTTTTCTTTCCTTTGTAGCATCAAATTGAATTGTAGAAATAATTTTTGGAATTCTTATTCTTAGCGATATTACTGATTACTAATGAGCAATCTTTTAGTTTATTAAGAAGATAAAAAGGGAATTCTCCCCTTTGTGAAATGAAATTAGAATTAGGCGAGACAAATAAAAGGAATTCAATCTTCCTCTCTTGCGGATGTATATAGAATTCAAATATAGAAAAAAATAGATATAGAGTTTTTGATCTTTCGATATCTCGCGAGAATTCTATTTTTACTAAAATAAAATCCTCCTTCCCTTCTTGGATCGGGGTAAAATTCTAACGAATCTCATTTTTCAAAAATTTTGACTAACACTCTTTTTTTTGATTTATTATTCGTAGATTTGAATAATAAATCAAAAAAAAAATTCAGAATAATAAATCAAGTGGATTATTATACAGATATCTTTCGATCGTCATTAACAGTCCTTGTACTTTTTTTATTAGATATATATCTACTATAAAACTAATTACATATTCATTAGTTTAGTTTATTACTTAGTAATTAGTTTTATAGTAGTATAATATACGAATTCTAATATAATTGTTAATTATTATTGAGATATCTTTATAAGTAACAATAACAGGTACAAATATAAAATTGAGGTACCCATTCTATGACAACTCTCAACAGCTTACCCTCTATTTTTGTGCCTTTAGTGGGCCTAGTATTTCCGGCAATTGCAATGGCTTCTTTATCTTTATATGTTCAAAAAACTAAGATTTTTTAGATGCGATGGGACCAAGACAAAATTTGATCTATTTTTTCAAAACTTAGATATCATGGATATCTATATTAGTAGAATATTGTATAACAAGTAGTTTTTCCAAATAGAAATCAAAAAGCTATTTCTTATGCATGCGTATTCGTAAACACGATGTATGGGTAAATGAATAGTAGCTGTGGACTGGGATCGCAGCAGATGGATGATATAAAGTCCATGTATCATAGGTATGTAGATCTTTATGGGGGATCCTATAAAGTAAAGGGGATTCTTTTAGATCTAAGTAATTCGATGGATTATTCCTAAAGGTTCACAAATAGTGCTAGCTGATTAGAGTTACTTCGGAAACAAAATAAAAAATCAAAATTAAAATATATGCTTATTATCTCAATTCCAATAAAATGCAACTGGATCTGGTATGTATGAGTTGGCCATCAGAATCTATATGGATAGAATTTATAGCGGGGTCTAGAAAAACAAGCAATTTCTGCTGGGCTTTTATCCTTTTTTTTTGTTCATTAGGATTTTTATTGGTTGGAACTTCTAGTTATCTTGGTAGAAATTTGATATCTTTATTTCCGTCTCAGCAAATAGTTTTTTTTCCGCAAGGAATCGTGATGTCTTTCTATGGGATTGCGGGTCTCTTTATTAGTTCCTATTTATGGTGCACAATTGCGTGGAATGTAGGTAGTGGTTATGATCGATTCGATAAAAAAGAAGGACTAGTGTGTATTTTTCGTTGGGGATTCCCTGGGAAAAACCGTCGCATCTTTCTACGATTCCTTATCAAGGATATTCAATCTATCAGAATAGAAGTTAAAGAAGGTATTTCTGTTCGTCGTGTCCTTTATATAGAAATCAGAGGTCAGGGTGCCGTTCCTTTGACTCGTACTGATGAAAATTTGACTCCGCGAGAAATTGAGCAAAAAGCTGCGGAATTGGCCTATTTCTTGCGCGTACCGATTCAATTGAGAAATGAAGAATAAATTCAATCAAATGCGGCAAGAGGAAAAAACTCAAGTCAAGAACCCCTTTTTTTCTAGAGCATAACCTAACTGAACTTTTTTAAGAATCCCCATTCATTCTTCGAGCCAAAGCAGGCGTATACGTAAGAATCATAACCTAAAACAAAACCATTTTTTTTTTACTTGCTATTTTTATCAAGATTCTTTCGTCTCGAAATCCGCATAGAATCATATTTATTACTTGAACTTGAAGGGGTTCTTTTGAGCATTTATCGAAAGAGGACAATTGCTTCGAATCGGATCAATTTGAATCTCTGGAAATAATATTCTATATATTTATATTTTCACTCGAATTTGAAGTGGATTCTTATCATATTTTTGACTTCTATATTTTAGATTCAAGGGCTAAGCACTTAATAAAAAAGCAGAGAATCAATTCCTGGGATTACTATCTATCTTATAATGGAACTCCTGCTTGATAGAAAGATTAGATTGCCTAGAGTCAATGAAAGAGGTGGTTCATTAATAATTCACAGATGAAAAAATGTTAAAAAAAAAAAAGAAAACATTAATTCCCCTTCTATATCTTGCATCTATAATATTTTTGCCCTGGTGGATTTCGCTCTCATTCAATAAAAGTATTAAATCCTGGGTTACAAATTGGTGGAATACTGGGCAATGCGAAACTTTCTTGAATGACATTCACGAAAAGAGTATTCTAGTACAATTCATAGAATTAGAGGAACTCTTCCTCTTGGACGAAATGATAAAAGAATACCCGGAAACACATCTACCAAAACTTCATATAGGAATACACAAAGAAACGATCCAATTGGTCACGATTCACAATGAAGATTGTATCCATATGATTTTGCACTTCTCGACAAATATAATCTATTTCTTTATTCTAAGTAGTTATTCCATTTTAGGTAATGAGGAACTTGTTATTATTAACTCTTGGCTTCAAGAATTCCTATCTAATTTAAGTGACACAATAAAAGCTTTTTCTATTCTTTTATTAACGGATTTCTGTATTGGATTCCATTCAACCCACGGTTGGGAACTAATGATTGGTTATATCTACAAGGATTTTGGGTTTGCTTATAATGATCAAATTCTATCTGGTCTTGTTTCCACCTTTCCTGTCATTCTAGATACAATTTTAAAATATTGGATCTTTCATTATTTAAATCGCGTATCTCCGTCACTTGTAGTTATTTATCATTCAATAAATGATTGAGAAATTATTCACTGATCCAAATCCAATTCAAATATAAAGTTTGTTTGTTACTTTGTATACAAGCATGCAAAGTCGAACTTACTTTATTCTTTCTACCCGTCGAGGGGGGAATTGCTGCTATCTTTCGGTAAAATTTTTTGAGTATTTTTAGTTTTAGTATACAGTAAATAACAAAATGGTGGATAGGGGACTAGACTAGCGACCTACCAAATTTTATTGTAGAAATTTTCGGGATCAACGATTGGACCATGCAAACTCAAAATACCTTTTCTTGGATAAAGGAAGAGATTACTCGATCTATTTCCCTATCGGTCATGATATATATAATAACCGGCGCATCCATTTCAAACGCATATCCCATTTTTGCACAGCAGGGTTATGAAAATCCACGAGAAGCAACTGGGCGTATTGTATGTGCTAATTGCCATTTAGCTAATAAGCCCGTGGATATTGAGGTTCCACAAGCGGTACTTCCGGATACTGTATTTGAAGCAGTTGTTAGAATTCCTTATGATATGCAACTGAAACAAGTTCTTGCTAATGGTAAGAAAGGCGCTTTGAATGTAGGGGCTGTTCTTATTTTACCGGAGGGCTTTGAATTAGCACCGCTCGATCGTATTTCGCCCGAGATGAAAGAAAAGATAGGCAATCTGTCTTTTCAGAGTTATCGCCCCACTAAAAAAAATATTCTTGTTATAGGCCCCGTTCCTGGTCAGAAATATAGTGAAATTACCTTTCCGATTCTTTCCCCAGACCCTGCTACTAATAAGGATATTCATTTCTTAAAATATCCGATATATGTAGGCGGAAACAGGGGAAGGGGTCAGATTTATCCTGACGGTAGCAAAAGTAACAATACAGTTTATAATGCTACAACAGCGGGTATAGTAAGCAAAATCATACGAAAAGAAAAAGGGGGATACGATATAACCATAACAGATCCATCGGACGGGCGTCAAGTGGTTGATATTATCCCTCCAGGACCAGAACTTCTTGTTTCAGAGGGTGAATCTATTAAACTCGATCAACCATTAACAAGTAATCCTAATGTGGGTGGGTTTGGTCAGGGGGATGCGGAAATAGTACTTCAAGACCCATTACGTGTTCAAGGCCTTTTGTTCTTCTTTGCATCTATTGTTTTGGCACAAATCTTTTTGGTTCTTAAAAAGAAACAGTTTGAGAAGGTTCAATTGTTTGAGATGAATTTCTAGATCCGTGGATTTATCAACATGAAATTCGTAAAAACGAATCAAACTCTTTCTGGCCATTGGGTTAGTTAGGTATGATCAAAAAAAGTATGAAATTTGCTTGTTTACATCTCTTTCCCCCATATAAGATATGCCTGGAATTCCTTTTATCGCATTTCTAATATGTATATTTATTGTGAAGAACACTGTTTGGCCTTACCCCTTCTTTGCTTTTTTCAATCCCAATTTGATAGGTGTGACTCGATCCCTATTCGTGTGTCAGATCGAAATGTTCAAAAATAGGTTTTTTCTGTTCTAATATCTAATAGAATCTAATTTGACTAGATACTAAACATACGATAAGTAAGAGGAGCCTAGAAAGGAAGGATAACTGAGAGAACACAAATAATTAGAGGGAGTCTTTTTCGTCTTCGACACAAGAAAGGGATGTATAAAAGCCCCTTTCTTGTGTCGAAATAATAAAAGTTCTTGGTGGCATTCGTCAAAAATTTCTATTCTTAGTTTCTATTTTTCCCTATTTTTCAGAGCCTTTTTTTACTAGTTTTTTTTAGATTTCTATTTAAAATTTAGACTTAGACATAGTAGAACTTTACTCTATTTATTTTAGTATTAGTATCGCACCAAAGTTTGAAATTTTTTATAAGTTCATTGATTCTATTTTCTCACAAAAAATTCTTATTATTAATAAGAAAGAATTCAACGGGCCCCTCCCTCGCGAATCAGGCAAAGAAAGAAGAGACGGGCCCGTTGAGTTCTTCTGCTTTCATGTCTACAA